AACTTCTTCCAAATGCTTTTTGTATGTTCTAACAGAAAGCAGTTTCCCCTTAGGGTAGAACAAAAAGCCCCGAATTTCGTTTCGTTTGCTAAGCTTAGTGAGTTCATCCCGGGAATACCCGTCGGAGAGCAGAGCCTTCTCAATGGCTCTTTCTATAATGACTTGAGAGTCCAAAATCGAGTTTTTATTCTGGTCAGACAACTCCGCAAAATGAAACCCCGCGCGCTCATCTAGTTCGGCGCGACGAGTGTTGTCATCTAGTATTGGATGGTAAACGTCAGGGTCAGGGGCAACCGGCTCTGCTGGGTCAGGGGCAACCGGCTCTGCTGGGTCAGGTGCGTGGTTCACACTGGGCTCGGACTGTGGTACGCGCTCAGAGCTTCCATCCTCCGGATCCATCATGTGCAAGCTGGAACCTACTACTGAACCGACAATGCAAAAAAGAAAAAGGGGAAGATCCCACCCAATCAGCCGACTAAATAGGCAGCGGACCGCTCTGGAGAGGAGCATGGATTGGAGTTTTACCAAAATCAGACTGAAATCAAAGCCGAGTACACCGTTTGGGTCAAAAAAAGACATACTAACTACATAAAAAAATAACATTCTAAACACCTTGAAGTTCATTTCGTACTTGTTTTCCTTTTTTTTCCGCTCCCCCTTTCCCAACAAGGGAAAGACAAAGACTTTTGTCAAAACACACACTTACGCTACGGGCTTTTCGGAGTTCACCTGTAGGTCAGAATTTTTTCTCAGGATAAAATTCACTTAAAAAACACAATTCAATTCTTCTGGTTTGGTTCTGCCTATCTATGTTATTTCTTTTTTTTCCGTTGAAGTGTAGTGCTACTCTCTTTGGTTTTTCTCTTCCCGCGCACTCCATTCAGGAAGACGAATCTCTTTCACTCACTGAACACAAAGCAAATCTATACCTCAACAGCATCTCAAGTGATTAGGCGGGGGCAGGATTCGAACCTGCAGTTTTCAGGTCATGAGCCTGATGAGTTGACCAATTCCTCTACCCCGCTTCTTCCCCGTTTCCTTCTCTTTCTCTTACTATTTTGATAGAGGAGACTGCCCACACTGAACACCAACCCAATCTCGAAGAAAAGTTGAGAAAGGAGAATACACGCAACTAGATGATTCAAGTAGTAAGTCTTTCTTTTCTTTCTACGGTACGATCCTAGGCAAAAAGCCTTTCTTTCTCTTAGCTGCTCCACTCCTCTCGCTATCGCTCGAGCGACTCCGTACCTCTCTATACGCAACGCAATTAGTTTTTTGTGCTTTGTGCTGTAATAAGAAAGATGTTGCTATTCTACGATGTGGCGTTCCAGAAAGACTCACTTATTTCTCATTCACACCGACCAGCTAGTGCGCTGTCACTTGGTATCGGATCTTTTCTAAATGATGAATTTGCCCTTCGACGGGTACTCCTAAAACTTCTATCTACCTACGTCATTCTTTCTTTTTCTTTAATAAGTCAATTTCCCACGGTCAAGCCTAGTGGAGCTCCTAGTCCGACAAGACTAGCTTTGACCACGAAACAGAGAACAAGGCTGAAAAGAAGCTTTCTTCACTTTGACGATCCGTGGATGCGTAGTTTGAAAGTCTTTCCACCTGAACCTTTTTTCATTAGAAATGGCTTCAGACTCGACCTGAAAGGTGCCAGTTACATCTATTGGACCAGACGGAAATACAAGCTTTCTTGTAGCATGCATGGGTTCGACGTATTCTTTTGCTTGAATTCGACTAGATCCCTTCCCGCCTAGTAGTTCTCACTGGTAGGCTACCGGGCAAACTCGGTGGAGCCGCTGGTGGTTCTTTGTTTCTTTATCCATTCCACTTTCTGTAAACCCCTGACTCTGTGTCTCGCGCTTTTCAGCCTGAATTCCATTCCCGTAATTCTTTTATGAAACTACATACCTTGCCTCAGGGAACTACACTAATGAGGAATATCATATCCTACCAGGCAGATCGAAAGGATTTTTTGCACCTTACTTATAAGGCCCGGACTTGCCAATACGGATGAGGGACGACCCAGAGGATATCCGTGCAGAAGCAGAAGCTCGGTACGAAATGGCGACGGAAAAACTTCAGGGGGAAAACGCAGCACTGATGTCTGCAAATGCAAAATAAATGGAAGGTCAAGCTGGAGAAAGCAAGGAAGAATGCTCTTCAGCTTACTTTTGACGACCTAAACCAGAGGATCCTTGCTCAACGCAATCTTATTCAAACTATGACAGAAGAATGTGAAAGGCTAGCGATTGAGTGCCAGAGGCTGAAGTTCGAGGATGAGTCCCTCCATGGCAGTTCTATTATCGAAGATTTCCTTGCGCTGAAGAACCCACTTGACGCTGGCTTCGATAATAGGCGGATCGACCCGCGGGAGGTGTTCGAAGGAGCAGCTCCTGAACCCAAATTAGCCAGTCAGGATCTTGTTGATTTAGTGAATATAACAGGTTGAGTCCATTGACTTAACCCAACCGGTAGTTAAACCCAAGAGAGAGGCCTTATCCCACAAGCAGACGGAATATAAATGCCAGAAGCTACGCAGGAACGGTAAATCAAAATTACTGAGGTAGTAAGGTGGCTTAGCTTACAAAAGGAACTGCTGATATATCTTTTCTTTATATTTAGCCTTAAACACAAACACAGAATAACTTTCTGAGTTATACTATACAGTGAACCAGATGATTTTCGAACTTCTACTCAAGTACACTTCACACCAACCCAATCTTCAAACTTTCGTTTGAAACCTCTCACCTCATCTACCTGCCCGGCCAAACGAGGACTGGAGGCTATGGGCGCTTTCTATTCTATAAGGCTTTAAAGAAAGCTATTCTTGGTTACGAAAGAAGGATATTCCGAGCCTGCCCTTTGACGGCCGTTTGCGAGATTTAATGGATAGGGCTTTGTTTGCCCCAGCCTGACTTGTGTTCAAGGGGCCTATTAGCGTAGCGGAGGAAGCATCAACTATAGATTCTCAACTCCAATCCCTGGGCCTAAGTCGATCCTAAAAGACTTTCTTCGATCTGGATTCAGAGGCTTCATCTAAGTAGAGTGAAAGATGGTCCTGCCCTCCTATTTGATTCAGGCAGTCGTCTGAAAGTGCTCACTGGGCTTCAGAGCCCATATGCTTAACACAGGGAATTCGGCTGCGCTATTGGGGGAAGAATCGAATTTACGCATCCCCCCTTAATTAAGGAGTATAGTAAGGCCCCCAACAGGGTCAATGCCATGCAGCCGAGCAGGCACCGGTCAGAACTCAGCACCAAGCCGAGCATTAGCCGCCGCCCGACCGCTTGAATCTATTCCCACCTTCACATGCTTGCTGGATTAGAGGTGGGCTTGCTAGCGTCTTGCTATTGGCTTTATAGATAAGACGACTTGGAGCTAAGGTGAAATTGAACAATCTGAACAACTACCTTTAAGACTTGAAGAGAGAAGAGACCTTCGCCCACCCACCATGCTACGCAAAAGCTGAACTTCAATAAGTAGAGCCTTTACGACTTTAGTAGCCCATTTATCTGTTGAAGGGTTTTGGCCCGGGGCCACAAGTGGAATTACTTTATTTCAGCAAGCAATTAGGCCTCCCAGAAAGTAAAGGACATGTACCAGCGGAGAGCCGTGAGCACTTTTTCCTAATTAAGATGAGTGGGCCTACCTATCTGATGTTGCATGCTCGGATTGTTCAGCCTACCCTTTCTTTCGTCTCCTTCTGCGGAAAATAATTGAATTGATCCATCCGTACGTACCGGATCAATATACCGCTACCGTGCTAACGCTAACCCCACATCCCTGGCTAGCTTGCTTTCGCTAGCTTCTGAGGCTGGCTTTTGATATGTGCTAATCGACCTTCTGATGAAAGCATTGAAGAGGAACTAACTGGAAAGCGGGTGGGATATAAAAAGGAGTCTTATCTATACCATATATGACCTATTTCATAGAATATTTTTACCCCCCCTAAAAAGAGGTTCCTGCTCTATAGCAGCAAGGGTAGGTCTAGGTCCCCTAACGTCAAGCAATAGAAAGCTTATGAAAGCGCGAAGATCAGATCAATTGAAAGCTTAGCTTCACGTGCATGCAGGAAAGTCTCTTAGCTGGTCATAAGGTTTCCGGACCCTTTATAGGTGCCTATCTTATTTAGATGCTTCAGCTTATGCCTTTTCTTCTCTTGCTGCCTATGCCGGCCTCAGATCTAACTAAATGAGCCAATTAACTAAATGACTTAGGCTCAATCGCAGCTTAACTGGCTCGCTCGGCTTACCTTTATTCTTGAAATTCGATGACTCAAACTATCTTTTAACAAATAGAGTTGAATGAATAACTAGACCAATGCATCTTTGTTTTCTCGCCACTTCCTTCTCTAACTATCATGCCAAACTCCCCGTCATCGTTTGAATTCGAATTTCATGTTCCACGCGGATCCTTAGAAAGTAAGGAAGCCGAGATCCGGTAGGCAGACGAGGTTGTCCTTGTAACTCCGCTCGAATGCCCATTGCAAGTCTTTTGCATTCTTAAAGAAATTCGACGGGTGGAGCGGGCCGGACTAGGCACACAACAGTCTCTTGGAATCTATTGGGCGGGCAAGCAGAAATAGGGTTGATTGGGTAAGCTGACCAACAAGACTGTAAAGTTCGACTAAAGGCGGTTAAGGGTTTGCCAAAATAAGTCCTTATGCTCTTTAGAGGTCTTAAGGAGTTCTAAGATGGTGAGCAGGTGTTCTTCCTAACTGCTGTACAGATGGGTTGAGGCGGATGTGGGAGTAGTTGGGTGCAGGGTCGGAGGTGGTGGTACAACATGGTAGGAGGTGTTTACTTGATTGACCTGCGAGTTGATTCCGGATGGTTGAGGGTCGGTCATAGGAGTTTTGCCCTCCCAAAGGGCATGCTGAGGTAATGGGTCACTGAATATACCCATGCCCTGGTTAGGGTTTGAGGGAGGTTGGGTGGAGGACTGGTTGGTGCCATCTACGACGATCTTTCCATCATCAATGAAATCTTGGACGAAGTGCCCTGCAAAAGAAAGGGCAAAGCAATCGTCAGTTGCATGGCCAACCGATGGAACTTGCAGTATAAATTCCCCTTATCTCCGGTTTGTGCTTGATATTTAACCCTGTGCTAACAACAAAGATGGACTCCAGTTACTCCTTGAGAGGAGTGAAGGTTCTAGGGGTTTCTTCGCCCCTTGGTTTCTTTGGGAGGACTGGGCATGGGTCTGGACTGGTTGGGACTGCACTGCTGGAGGAGCTTGGGCTGGGGCTGTGAGATGAAGAGGGGCAAAAATTTTGGTGTCTTGATGTCCTCTCTTGTGACCGCCCTGGTGATTTCCCCAACCCTTCAACAATGATTTATATTCATAAAAGCAAGAAGAGGAGGAACAGGGAGGGGGCAATCACTCCAGCTGCAAGGGCTTGCTCGGCAATCGTGCCCTTCCTAATGACATCATCAAAGCCCTAAAAATAGGAATGGTATTAGGCCTCGAACAAATTGTTCTACAGCTTACTCTTAGAGAAGCTAAGGATCCTGCCGCTTCTCTTTTCGATTCAACAATGGAAGGAATGGAATAGAATGGGGGCTGTTCCCCTTTGTCAACCCCTTATCGTATGCGAGGAAACTCTAAAATGCTAAAGTACCAACTGATCGACATTGGCATGGAGAAGCAATCGTTATTACGCATGTGAAAAGACAATGAAAACCCATTGCTTTGACTTTGAGCTGCCACTGCTTTTCATCGCATCGGAGGATGTAATAGCAAAGTCCTGCCACCGTGCTTACTTTGGTGACAACTTCTTTTGGGTCTGGGTCACCATCAACCCTTACGATGACACTCCTTTGACCGGGAACTTCTTTGTTTGCGGCTTTGTTCAAGGTAGCTTTTGCAAGTTCAGTCTCCTCTTGCATTCCTTTCGCAAATTTGTATGCTCCCCCCGTATATCCGCTGGCAATGGCATTTGGGGTTAAGGGCTGCCTTCTGGTGGCAAGTTCTGCCTTTCTGCTTAGTGCATCGGCCACGGCATTCGTCCTTCCAGGTTTATACTCCATCGTTCAATCAAAGTCTGAAAGGAATCCCTGCCATCTTACTTGCTTAGGGGTTAACTTCTTCTGTCTTTGGAAGTAAGTAGCGGCAACCTTATCCCTTTTTACAAGGAACTTGGTCCCCAGCAATGTCTCCATGTTCGGAGGCAATGCACCACGGCAGTCATCTCTTTCTCATGCACCGACTACGGCCTCTCGGCCTCTTTTAGCTTCCGGCTTTCAAAGGCTATGGGGTGGCCCTCCTTTTTAGTACCCCACCAATAGCATATCTTTTTGAGGCTAGGCGCCGACTACTTATTATTATTCGAGAGCGGAGGAACTTCATTCACTTCGAGGGAAGCCCGGGAAAACTCCATCAAGGAAAGAAAGACCCGTAAGCAGCTTCTTTGCTCACTGCGATGTCTTATTATATTACTCTAAAGCTCAGGTTTTTCCGGCTGTGAATATTGAGTCCCTTAGTCTAAAAGTCTTCCAGGGCTTTGGCTAGTGTGAATCCTCCTCTAACTCTAAAAAGAAAAAGGAGTGAGGAACGAAGTAACTCGACTGAAAGGAGAGGATGGAACACGGGCGTAATAACAGTTTTTTTTAGGCTACTTCCTCATGAAAAGGAACCACTTACTTCAACCGTAGAGGTCTTTTCCCCTAAAGAAAAAGAAGTCCCTCATGGATAAGCTTTTGAGCTCGGCTCGGGTTCCTCATAACAAACTTGGTCGAAAACCCAAGTCTTGATGCGCCCGTAAACCCTTTCTCAATGAATAGAGAGAAAGTTAAAAAAGTAACCTTCGTTTGTAAACTAAATGTTGGCAAAGCCAATTATTCCATCTTCGGGCATTCGTTCCAGTATTTAAGAACTCTAGGTAAAAAAGCTAAATAAAAGAATTTACCTATTATCCTTTCTATTTTTAAGGAGAAAGCCGGCTCTTCAGCTACATCAAGTACCACATCATCCGATTCAGACTCAATAGTAGCATTTTTACTGCTTTTTACTTTAAGAGCATAGCATAAAGCGAAGAGGAACCGGGAATCATTAGCTGAATGAAAAGCGCTTGCTATCAGAGCAGCAAAGTACAATCTTTTAGTGAGGAATCCAACTAATCGCTAGAACCACAGCTCAGTACGGGGCATCTCATTTCTTAACCAACCCGCCCGCATAGAAAGTGAGTTCCTTTCTCTGTACCAAGGCAGATCATTTCTACAGTTCCCACACACAGTCTAACCCGAAAGAGAATGTCTTCACCCAACACTAAAGTGAAGCCCAATATAATTGATCTTTTTATCTTTACCCCGAAAAGGTAGTCTCATTCAGATCTTAACCGATAGAATATAACGACGGGGTTCTAATTCAGATAGCAGTAATGTACTGCTGGTTTGACCTAAAATATCCGTACGTAGGGGACTAGAGCGAGCTGGCTAAGCCGCATCTTCTGCTTTCTTTGCATTTGGCATTTGTCCTGAAAAAACCCCTTATTGCAAAGAGCTAGCTTATTCGTTCTAACCTTTTGATTCACGTCCGGTAATACCACATCTAAGAGCTTATTCTTCATGAAAATATCTGCTCTTGCTGCGGATTCGTGAAAAGAGAGGATTCGACCATAGACAAAATTTATTGATTCTAAAGCGGCTTTCAAGTCTTCCTTTTAATGCTCCAGTCCGGAATCCGCCTCTTTACTAAAGTAAAGTAAAGGCAGCCATTCCTTTTCTATTTCATGCTAAGACTCCCACTAGGGGAAATGGCAGTTTATTGTCTTCATGCCATCTTTCATTCCCTTCCTTTCACCGACATCTGGAATATTATAGCACCAGCCCTTATTCTGCAAAACAAAAACAGAAGTGGGCATCATCCTTTCCTTCCTCGGCCTTAGGTCAATCAGTCCCTTGCTTCTGTTGAATTAATTCCTTCTCATCGAATCTTTCCATTAAAAAGAAATTTCTATTTCTCGAGGCATATGAATATTATCGATATGCCACTAACTCAAGTGCCACATTTGATTCAACAGCGGCACCGTCTATTGCGAACATAGCACTGAATTCAATAGCACTGGATGAAATTCATGAAACCCTTCCCCGGGAAAGAGCCAAGCAGCTGCTATTTGAACAACGGATTCAGCCATTGAAGATAATATCTACAACTTATGACTCCACTTCTAGTATACTGGATGCAACCTATTTTTACAAAACCGATTCTGGCTATAGCACCAGCGCATTCCCTGACTTCCTTTCTTCTCTCAGAACATTCTCTTCTTCACGAAGAAGTGAATCTTAACGCACAGAAGCAGGAAAAGAGTGCTTTGGTAGGTCAGTCGGTACTGTAAGTAAGTCAATTGGCTTAGAAAGACTAGAAAGGACGTAGTAGGAAGATTAGAGGACCTATGCCCTTCGCTTTCGAGGACTAGTAGCCCCTCCTCTAGTAGCTATGGAGGGGGACTATTCTTTAAGAAAATTCTTAGTTTTTGAAGAATCTTTTACTTATTACTCTTTGTATAAGCATACATTTCTTATAATATATATGTATTCTTTCACACCCTCCATTCTACGATAGCACTTTTCGGAGTCTTTGGTTACTAATATCTTTCCTTTTTCTATGCTTTATTTACTTACTATAGAGGCGGGGTTCCCCCTCAACAACTTGACTCTACGTACCAACAGACTTTAGTACTACTTACTCTCCAGCCGGTCTTTCTTTCTTCGGCCACTTCTTCGAACGATTATGAAAGAGTTGGAGGGCCTTCTCATAGCCTGTGAATCGGAAGCCCTAGACCGTAGCAACTCGCTTCAGACTGACTCACTTTCCAGCTCACAATTGAGAAAGTGTTCAACTTCAAAGGTCGGAGAAAGACTATCTACAAGCGGATAGGAGTACTTTGCAAGTGCACCAATGTCCCAGAGGAAGGAAGATATGAGTTAGGGCAGGGCATGACATACCTTCACGTAAGAGGAAGGTGCGGGTGTACAGGTCTAAGTCCTAGATGAGAAAGGCGATGTTCGCTAACCACCTAACCATGAGCAGATCCGCTTTCCAGGGCAGGTGAGGCTGTTCTGATTGATCCTAATCATGCGAAGCCCACAGAGCGGTATTAACTAAAGCATTTCTGAAACCGCAAGGAACAGGATGGATTTTCCAAGTTAGGCTGCTGCTCGACCTTTCGAACGAACTGATCATGATGTATGGGAGTATTGACATGATAAGCTCGTTCGCCCCTACTTAGTCTTACCTAGAAAGTTGAAAATACATTACCTTGTTTACAACCTGATTATTGGATGTCTATTCTGATACGGAGGGACCGGTACCCGCTCCTTCTGTTTAGGATTCCTGACCTTACTAAACGCTCCCTTTCACAAATCATTCCTTTTATGGTTGCGGATTTGGTAAACCTAGAAAGATTGTTCCAGGAGAGGGTGAATCTCTTGAGTATCGTTTAGCGAAGCTTGGACTTCATTGTAACATTTTTTTGGATGGGAAATAGTGTGTATAGTCGAGACAGCGGATATGACTCAAGAACAGGTACCCTGCTACTTATGAATATTCAACTAAATCTGCACATCCAACATCTAGCTTTCCATTATATTCTGTATGATATGAGAACGTCTGTGAGTAGCCAACATCTGTATCAGTAGCTGAGTCAATCGAAAGAAGGGCTTCTGAATTAGCTGAGGAAACCGCCCAGCAATTCCTCTACATCAAGAGCGGGCTCCGCCGTACCTCTACTATTTACGTTTCACGGTAGTTGACAATATGAATTGCCTTTTCTGTCTGCGAGCTTTCGCTTGATGAAAGGTTTATAAACTTACTCTTCTTTCTCTCACTCTCAATTGGCACACAACAAGATGTCTGCCGACGATGGGGATGAAGCCAGGTCGGAACAAGAACCCGACGCTGGCATCGGCGCACAGCAATCCAGTGGAACTCGTCCTCAAGGGGAAGGTGGAGGCTAGTATCAGCCCATTTCGGCCGATTAGTATATCTTATGTGGTATATAAAGTGAGAATCAAGTTCCTGGTGAAGAGGATTCCTCCTTTACGTAGTAAGCGAGCCCACAGAGACTAGCTTCATTACGGGAATGCTAGTTTGAATCTTTATCCTTTCTCAAGAATTTATTCATAGCATCAGGAAGAAGGGGGGTGCAATAGCTTAGATTAGATGGCTCTCAAAATAAATTGTATAGAAAGAAAGCCTATGACCGGCTGATATGAAGCCAAAGAATGCTTTACTTGGACTCCGTGCACCTCTTATTATATAACAAAGAAGAAAGCCAATCCAGATATGAGTTTAGAGCATAGGAAGTCGTGCATTCCGCGAAACAAGCGACAAAATAGGGGTGAAAAAATAGCTTTTAACACGCGTTTAGCAAGCTTTTAACACAGGATCACAAAACAAAAGCCATTTGCTTCTCGTTAAGAGAAAAAAGTTCCTAATGACAACAGATATGTTGAAGCAGGGTGGTGGGCGGGACAGGAAGGAGCCTCTGAACAACCTGATGAACCGCCTTAAATGTGCTTTTCTGGCGTCTTTGAGTTTATGTTATGAGCTGATTCTAGTTCATAGTAAGTAGAAGGTGTTACGGGTCGGCCTCGGGAATTCGAGGAGCTACTGACTTTCTTTCTCGTTAAGATTGGACTGCTCTTGGGGGAACAGCTTAGACAGCTCCATCTTCAACTCCTAGCATGAAAGTGAAAGTCTCAATCCCAGTTCCATATTAAGAAAGTAGACGGACAGAACTCCCCGACCTTGTCGCGGACCCGGACAGCTCCTCTTCTAGTCGAGTAAGGCGCGTACCTTCCCTCTGTATGGGGGGACATCCTTTCTAATACGCCTTTCCCGGACAAGGATTAGCTTCTGATCTTCTTGCCCTTGCCTCTTCTTCTTCTTGGTCTCGCTTCTGATCTTTCTTCTCCAAGCCAACCATCTGATCAAGCCGGAGTTGAACCAGCCTTTGAAGTTGGGGTTGAACCTGCTTAGTCAGCCGAAGAGCTATAAGAAGCTTTGGACGGAGTGGGATCTGCTTCTTAGGGCAGCGAGTGCTTACGCCTCAGAGGCCAAAGGACACAGACCGACAAGCTAGATCATCAGGGGAGGTAAGAACCACTTTAGACTCTTGTTACCGGGGAAAGCTCCAACTTTAGGCTTTAGGCAGAGACAAGAGTTCAGATCCTATGGTATGGTATTCCAGCCACTAAGGTCTCGCTCTGACTTGCTCACGAAGAAGAATTCTCGATCGAGAGCTAGTACGAGGGTAGAGGGACAAACTATCGGGCTTATGCTGGCAGGCTATCTGACTTAGATAAGGAAGAGAAACGTAGGCAAAAGTGAAGGGTTGGGCCTGATGTTACAACTCAATCTCACACTTTCCTTCTTGAAACAAGTTCCGATAGAGCTTTCCCAGGATTCCCTGGTAGGTCATCCAGTACGTGCCAGGACTGAAAGCTGCCTAAACTGGATCAAAGATACCCACGTGCCCAGAAGTAGCTGCAAGAACAGGAACGCCAGCGCCTATGGTTGAGTGAACAGGGCTTGTTCTCGAAGAAAGAAATTGTAAGGCATTTACCTACCTTAGATAGATGCCAGGATAAGGATTCGCAGGGGATATTGAATGAAAGGAGTAAAGTACCTCCGATCCGATCATTGCGTAAGCCGAGAGTGAAAGAGATGAGGAGGGGATTGTGTTACTGGTGTGATGAGAAGTATACCTTTGGTCATAAGTGCAAGAGCTCTCAATTGTATATGTTAATGATTCAAAACGATGGCAGGGACAAGGAGGAGGTGAAGATTTCATTGATTGCAGTGTTGCAAAAAGAGTAGGGTAGGGTGCAGACTCCAACAGACAAAGACCGTTAAGGTGGCTGTGGCTAATGGAGATTTACTGGAAGTCAATGCTTGGTGCAAAGGGTTGTGTTGGACAGCACAGGGTTTAGAATTGACCACTGATTTCATGGTAATGCCTTTGGGAGAATATGGGGCGGTCTTGGGCATCCAATGGCTGTCAACCTTGGGGCCAATCACATGGGATTTCCAACGATTAACAATGGTAAAACCAACCCTATTGCTTGAGGAAATTCTCAAATTACTGAAGAAATTAGATAGCCAATCTGTGGTTTTGTCATACAATAAGATCCAATTTGTTTGGACTCGTTAGGTTTTGCCCATTACCTTGAGTGAGGCCGAACGTGTACACCTTTTGTTTGTTATGAAGATGTGATCTTATCCACCGATGGGTCTTGTTCTAAGCCCACTATCCTAATAGGGTCCCATCTTGTGTCGGGTTAAGGCTCCACCTCATGTTGGGTTAGTGGAACCCCATTTTTTCTTGTATTTTAGGGCTTTGCTTGGCATTGGGCTTTAGTTAAGCCTACATCTTTATTTGATTTGGTCTGAAAGAAATAGACGCATTTTCATTCAGGCAACAAGCAAAACCCCATCGATATGTCTTTCTTTGATGGTTCATGTAGGCTTGGGTCTTTCATTCGGGCCCTCTTGGGGCACCCTGTGGGCCAATGCGTAGTTGCTTGGGCTTTCTTAACGTGGTTTATTTGATGACTCAGTTAATGGATGTCACGAGTCCATTGGCATAGAATATGGAATCTTTTCTACGTAAGCTGGTTGTACAAAGTTTGTTACAATGTGATTCGGGTATATTATGTGTGCTCCGCAAGGTAGCCAGAGCCAGCCAGGTTTTCATTAAACAGGCATGATAGTCTTTAACTGCAGAAAAGTAGTGCGGAGAACTAGCCAGAAGTGTGCCTGCCATCAAATTCGGTGACGCATGGCGGGATTCCTCTACCACTCTATAAATGGAGGCTCAATAAGTGTCTTCTTCATCAAAATCAAACCAAAGAAATTTCGTAATAGCACGTATAGCTATGGATGCTGCAAACAGGCTTTCTGCAATTGCTGCCGAAATGGGGCAACTGCAAAATGAAATTCAAGAGCACCGTAGAGTGCTAAACTTCCTTTTGAGAAGTGTTAGAACAATGGATCCTGCAAGGAAAGAAGCGCGCATTCGCGCTACCAGAGAGCGCATAGAGGGTTTGGAGGAGAGGCAGCAAGCGCTGCGGGCGGAGCAGCAAACGCTCATTGTTCATGGAGCACTCGGTCGCCTGGGAGACTAGAAAAAATAAGAAGAAAAAGGAGTTCCTTTATGTTCTTTCTACTTGTTAAGGCCTATCCTTTGACTTATTTCAGTTTCGAAAATAATTAATGTAGTTAGCATAACAGAATGCTTTTAAAGCTCTAGTTCTCTAGGAAAGTCATATGTGGTTTTTTATGTAATGTAGTGTTTTTATTTTTATGTATTTTATATTAATGAATAAATCTTTTTGATAAATGTTTTTTCTCGATTGAAAATAGATAGAAGGACTGATTCTATTTTTTAGAACCTTGCTCGCAAAAAGTAGGATTTGAATTTCAATCCAACAATCAGGATGGATAGAAAGACATACCATCTGCCCTTTGATTCTCTGGCCGAGTTGGAATTGGGGAAGAAGTTTTTACGGAAGTAAGTGGGAATTTTTATATCTAATAATATAATATAATTTACTGATGCCTACTGGAAAGCTCAGTAGGGGCTGAGCTAGACAAGCAAGCAACTGTCAGCCCTCAAAATAGGCAGGGAAGAGATCCTTACCAATACATTTTAGATCCGGCTTAAAAGACAAAGCAAAAAGCATCTCTTATATTTAATTTATACAAATACAGATATTGATTCAGCATTCAGTTAGCTAGCCCGCTACAGATGATTGCTGCCTTGCACTTCCGAAGATAAGATGCCGGGGACAAATTACTTAAAAAAACCGATTATTTTCACAGATCCGCTAAAATAAAAAAAGCCGATTTGAGATCGTTTATCCAGGAAAAGGAAAGGCAACATCTATCGCAAACCTTAAACTCGTGATTGAACTAAATCTAAATAAAGGAGGCCATGAAGAAGGTTTTTCTCACTACACGAGTAAGAGGTTACTAGCCGCCTACCTACTCAATATCTATAAAGAGAGACGGATTTCGCCTGCCACTCTACCGAGCTAACCAGAGCAGATGAGCATCTCTTTCAAGAAAGGATTGAACAAGTGCTCTGAAAGCGAGAAGTTTAATTACGAAGCGTCAGACAAATGTCCACTCTTGATCCAACTGGTGATTGGCTGAACCGTGGAGCGCGCGCACTCGACAATCCCCGTGCGCCCTCAGGAGAGACGTCCGTAGAAGAACTGTCTCGCCTGAGGGACGACCTGAATGAGAATGGGCGGCACTCCGCTACCTTTCACAGATTGAAAGAAAAAGTTTTTCGAAGAGTGGTCAATTTAGATGAAAATTCCACTACTTAAACAGACCTCAGCAGAGGGTCAGCCGGGCTCTCTCGAAAACCACAAGCAAGTAGGAATGATATATCTCTTACATCTAATCTTCTCCGATTCTATCAAGAAATGTCTAAGGCTCCACCCGATTAGTATTGAGATGGTATTGCACGTGTTTATGGATTGAACGGGATTCACTGGTAATTTTAATTCGAGTTGGAATCTGAGTCTTTTTTTGCTATTTGTTTTAACATTTCGGGGGGGATATGCCGGACAACAGCTCCACCGACCCCCGATGGGGCTCCGGCAAGTGCGCTTACTTTTTCTTGGATTGGTGTTTACTGTTTATAAATTATAAAAAGGAGCGATTGCTTGTTGGGAAGCGAGCTCAACCTTAAGTTATGAGAAAGGAGCCTAAGGTTAAGCTCACGAGACAAAGCGAGTGCTCTTTACATAATGTACGTAATGAGAGCGTCTTTGCCCCCGAAGTTCGACTTCTTTTCTTCGATCAGATTGGGACTGAAGACCAAGACTTCATATTGAGACAAGATAAGGGGAAGCTTAAGCTAGAACTTCGCAGGCTGGGAATCGGTGCCCCTAGGCTCATGAAAGAAGAGGTTCCTGCTGCTGGGGATAGAAGATGATTCCGAAAGCGAAAAGGATCTTTTTTTAAGTAAGGCAGGGCCCAAGCTTCACCCGCGTAAGACTCATAAGAGGATCTACGTCATTATTCATTCCCCATCCCGATATGTCTAAGTAAACAGGCTTCCCTAAGCTTGAAGCAAGAATAAATGAAGTCCATCAGAAACAAGACCTGATTATTCAAATCAAAGGCTTAAAGACAGGGTCAATAGTAGTAGCCTCATCTTAGAGAAGAGGTGAGTATGAATATAAGAGACCCACCTTGGAAGACAGCTTGATGAGAGCCGGGTGGGAATCTAGCTCAACAAAGAGTCTTTCTCGTCGGACCCATATACCCATGAATGATTTCAGACTTTATCACACCTCTTTCGGAGGATGGTCAACAGACTTGGGAAGTCACCTTCTTCTTTCTCATGCTATTCTATTACAATGTCTCAACTAATGCCTATTGCCTTGCAGGAAGTCACCTAGGAAGAAAAGAAATAAGCAAGAACCGGGAGGCCCATTATTAAATTCAGTGCATGAACCTATCAAGAAAACGGAATCCGATCCTTTCCTTTTAGTCGGAGTGGCTTCTCGCTCCTTCTTATGCCGGAGCTGAATCTTTCGTTTTCGCATTTTTTCTAAGTCCTATTGAACTGACTGCTACATAAGGCTATATTTCAACCTGTGGAATCGTTACTTGAATATCGCCCTTTGATTTGAATAGTAATAAACATCAGCGTAGACTTTCGCTGCGTTGGCTTCGTATGAAAAGGGCCTTGGGTCCGCAGGGAAAACTTGAACCTGATTGTTGTGCCATAGCATGATACACTGGTTTAGGCTCGATGGCACACACATGTTCCTGTGTATTCATTCTCTTATCAAGAGTACGTTGTACTGAACAAGCACTAAGTAAGAAACCCACCTTTTGACAACCTTACTAATAGAAAGGGGAAAGATGCGCTCAATCCGTTGCTTGTTGCTCCAACTTAGGACTAGGGGCTCTAGAGCCTTTTCTGCAGGCTGCTATGCTAGTTGTAGCGCGCTAGCGCTTTACTAATAGAATATCAAGTCAAGGGGACTTTATCATGATCTTACGAATCTACAACTCTCTTTACTGAGCGAGACTCTACCCAGATCTAAAGAATTCGCCAAAGAGCCTTCTTCTAACTAGGAGAGTAAGCAAGCTACCGGAAGCGAAGCTTCTGGCTCCCCCTTTGAAGCCTCCGGCTCCCTCCTTTTCGTTCTACTTAGGTGGAGCAATCCGAACTCTCGACAGAATATAAAAGAGGTTTGTTTTTATTCCTATGTAGACACCTCAACGAACTCATGTGGACACTCCTCCGCCCGAGGACAATCTCTCAAAAATACACATTAAGATGTTGACCCGTTTTTCTTTTCTTTGCTGATTCCTCAAAGATGAAATTTGCCATGTTGCACTAAGTTACTTACGGATGTATGCATGCGGTCCGGGAACACTTTGGGGTGAACACCCATCCGAACAAGTAGGGTCAATAGTTCAGCATTTAGGCCGTAACATTTAGCAACAAAAAAATCTTTAACCCAACAAGTGCTCTCCGAACCAAGCTAGATAGTCTCCTATCACTAGGCTCACCAACCAACCTGGACTTTGATTCTTTTTATTCCTACCGGATATCAAAACCATAAGGATTGTTTCCACCAGCCATGAGTTTCCCATATGACATAAGCGCTCTTGGGTGGGCTGGGCCATTCCATCAAATCTTTGAGAAGGGGCCCAATCTCGTGCTCGACAAAACAGAAAGTATCATGGTACCTTTAGTCAAAATCCCTGTTTTGAGATTTTTTTTCTATATCCGCCAAAAAATGAGTTAAATTGGTCAGAAAAAGGTCCCATTTTTTGACGTTTTGATACCCTTTATATCATATCTATTTTTTAGTTCCTTTTCCAGGCTGTCTCTAACTGTTTTATAACAGTCACTCTCCAACTGACACAAACGTTCTTGCATTCGTTCCAAATCTTTGAACTTTTTGCCTAGTCCGCTAAGTTTCTCCCCCAGGGCTGAAGCGCTTTGAGGATTGCTTTCTTGTGACTGGTCAATCGCCTCGCGGAGTCGTTCAAAGTCTTGGATTGCTTGCTGAAACGCCTGTTTTAGGCGCAGTTTTTCTTCTTTAAGATAAAGGAGCTCCTCCTCGGGTGAAGGCCCAGGCTCATCACCTGGCCTGTTTAGATCGAAGGATCGGGCAGGCTCCTCCTCTTCTGGCGGCATGTTGAGGTCAAAAGGCGGTCGTGTCGAAGAGCTCGGACCACTTCCATCCCCTCCGACAGAAAGAGAAAGGTCACCCCCGCCCAGGCCCGACACCAGACAAAGAAGAATGAGGGGAACCTCCCCCCCAAGAAGCCGACTAAAGAGGAAGCGGAACGATCTCAAAAGGAGCATGGATTTCAGTTTGAAAAAAAGAAGACTCCAATCAAAGCCGAGTACAAGAGACAAGCAATAGCATACGGTGAATACGGAAAAAAGGAATAAGACAACGATCGCAATTCTGACCAAAACTTTTTTCATTCTTGAAATCGGATTTCCTTTTCGTGCCATATGCGCCTTATTTGGACTTTTTCTCCTTTTTTCTTCCCGCTTTAATATTTGTTCTTGAAAGTCTTCGTTTCCGTGTAGAAGCAAACTCTCCAAATTTATGACCAACTTTTCCTTCAGTGATCTTACAACGAACAGGACTTCTTTTTCCATTGTAAATTCGTACGGAGCAATTAACAAATTCCGGCAAAATAGAAGATCTACGTGACCAAATTTTCCTGTTCAGGTCTGTCTTCTTCTTCATTCTCAACGGGAATGCATCAACAAAACTGCCCTTCCATATAGATCGTCGTGGCATGAACTCAGAATTTCTTCGATTCGCTTCCGTCCCTACTAAAACTAGCTCCTACTCCTCCTCCCGCTCCTCCTTCATCCTCGTTGGTTGGTCCTTCTTTCACTAATGATCTCACCATTTTCAGACAAAGATGCCCCTCGCGCAGGAGCGAAGATGCTCGAGCTTTGCGAGAGGAGTGAAGATTGCTGAGGTAGGGTGCTGTAATAAAATTTTACATACAGCAACCACTGACTCATCCATGACCGGAGGCACGTCCATTCTAAGAACTCGAAATTCTCGGAGTGAGTGAAATACTCACTACCGGGTACTTTCAAGTCCTTCATCCAATCTCTTAACCGGGTTATCATCAAGCCGATCAAGGAATTAGATATAGGCATGCCTCGTCCCAACCACCAAGTAACAGGCAGTCGGGAGTGGTCATACAACGCCAAAATTCTCCTCATTCGTAGAAGAGGGCCACCTGGCAAGGGTATTAAAACCCACGCCACCTACCCGGTGTCGACAATCGATTGAATTTCTATTTTTTTTTGATATATCGACATCAGTCCATAAGGGTGGTGAGCTACGAGGAGGGCCCGCATCGAGATAGGAGAGACATCAATTCTCCCGTCCCGAACACGGAATCTCTTCGCAAACTCACAACATCCCTTATGAGAGATTAAACTCTTAGGTAGGGAAATGGTGACACCTATCTCTTCCAAAAGGAGTTGATAGGCTTTGGCAATCTGTGAGTCAGCTATAACTATGTCATCCCCAAGGATGGCATAGTTATAGAACTTCCTCCCTGGGTCCGCCTTTGAAAGTAGGATCAAATGTGGGAATCTCAACCAACCCGGCCCGCTTCAGACATTTGTTTCCTCCCGCCATCCATGTAATGTAGTTCAGCGCCTCTACCACCTGCCTCTCCCCGAGAAACTTACTCCTCATCTTTTGACTGACCGGGGAAGATCAAACACTTCAATCAATGTGAGATTCGTTAATGCCTCACTGAAGAATCAACCAGAATGCTTTCCATGGCCGACCCACTCCCCTCATAAAACACATTACCGATCGAGCTAAAAAATGGAATTGCACAGGATTCGTTGAAACTTAGTAGAGTGCTTTCAGAGTTCAAGGAATCGTATAAGGAAGACAAGACTCTATCCCCTGTCTTCCCTGCTCTCAGTCAGTCCGGTCAAGCAATCAAGGAAGCAAGCAACCCGGTCTGTCCTTTCCTTTCTTTTCTCTACGAGAAGAGGATGCGCACTGTAGGTATTCAAGAATCGCTTTTGGTCTATAGTGAAAGTAGGAATGGAATCTCATATTAATGAGATCGTTCTTCCGGAGAGTGAAGATAGAATTTCTTATTTATTGGTTGAGTCAGTGCGGTCTCATTCCTCGCATTCCGGGCAAGGAAGATCTCTACGTACTTGTCCAGTCCAGGACAACTGAGATCTTCCGGTCTGCGTGCGTGGGAGCAGCTCAAATAAAGAAAAGTCTGGTCTGGTCTGAATTCAGGCCCGGCCCGCCCGTCTGCTGCTAGATCCGGGAATGGCGCCAGGCGAGGGCGCCGCTATGCCCCGCTGCTCTGCTGCGGCCGGCCCCCGGACTATGCAAAAGAATCGAGGCCGGGGGGTCTCGCCCATAGTGGTTCCCCCCCGCCTTTGGTGATTGACCAAACAAATAGGCCTAGATCTATGCCCCTTAATGAATCGAATGGTCCTTCGACCCCTTCCATTTGATTCCGACGGCCGGCATAGATCTCATGAGACCCGCCCACTATTACTACGAAAAAAGCCCTGCCTTTTTCCTTCGCTACTAGGAGAGTCAGCAACTTCTATTAGCGCCGGACCTTGAGTTGAATTGATCGTGTCATGTGCAACGTCCATCAATGATGGTTCATTAATGTCCATTGATTTAGACTCCTTCTCCCTTCCCAACTACGAATAAGATCGAGAGGCTCGGAGATCTCGAACGAAGTGAGAGGTTACTATGTATCTCGACCGAACAAGCAACGGACTGAGCGCAAACGCGCGAAAGCCGTTAGACGAACAAGCAACGGACTGAGCTAGCGCCATTAGCCCTCGAGCTGACGCTCGAGCGACTTCGTACCTCTCGCTTTGCTCGAGCAGCGGAGCACGTTGCGCGTTAGCTTCGCGCATCCGTTTTCTTGCTGGGAGAGGGTACTTGTAGATCGACCGTTAGGGAGAGGAATGAAAGAGCTCGAGCGAAGCGAGAGGAGCTAAAACAGCCCCCAAAAACCAAGAACGAAAACGGAAGCCTTTCGATTCACTCCCCACTCTCTCAACAATAAAGCTCGCCCTCGAGCTTTATTGTTGAGGGCAGGTCGGCCGGGTCTTTCCCTGTTGTTCTGTTCCCGCCACGAGAAAGACGCACAGAAGAGGTATGCCCAGCGCACGGAGGATCCTTTGAGAGTGTCTGTTGTCTCGGTAGGGAACTGTACGATCTTTTCCCCTATTGTATTGAAAAAATAAAAAAAAAGAGGTCAGTGCTACGGCCCTCTATTGTTTGATCCAATATTGACCGGGGACGAGCCCCGACTTCCATAGGTCCTTGGTTTGACCTCCCGTAGTGGTCCTTGCTTTTAATAAAGCGGAGCGGGGCCAATTTCTCGTACTTGCTCAGTGTACCCCCCTTTCGTCGAGTGCACCGCCCGGTTCACTGGGCTGTTGGCCTACCAAGCACTTGCCCGCTGCTCCTGCCGCCCGCCAAGCGGGCGGAGCGCTCGTTATCCTTACTGTTCTCTCTGCCGGGGCCCCCTCCCATTGCTCTAGCCATAAGCTATGGCAGCTCCAGCTCGAAACCACAGGGGCCCGCCCTGCGAGGCCAGAGTGGGCTCAGCGGTCAGGTCAGCCCCCATTCGAATTACGTTAGGGGGTCTTTCGCTTTTGCCAGATCTAGAGAGATACTACGAGTCCTCCGTCCCAGATTCCATCGCCGCGGCCATCTGGTTCACCGGTACTACCAAAAAGTCTCATGCTTACGTTACTGTTACTGATGGTTTGATTATCTTGGACCACGAAGACCCCGGTCGTGCTTCTGGTTTCCATTCCCATCATCATATTGATGATAAATCTCCTCGCGCTCTGCCATAAGAACTTGGAGTCCGTATCATGGTGAAGGTAAGGTAACGCTGTGATTCTTGCTCAAAAAACAGACCGAACGCGTTCGAGTTATTGGCTCGTCCAACCCGGCAGCATTCATGAGTCGCTCGTTCAACTGTCCCTCGGAGACACGGTCGAGAAGTACCATGCATGGTTGCCCCCCGTCCTTTCTTGCTCTCGGTCCCACCCAGCAAGATACGGCTCAGCCAAAAAACGTGAGCGCCCCTGCGCGAGCCTTATTTTCTTAGTAAAGTAAAGCTTTGGCTCCCTAAAGACTAAAGAAATGGATCAAAAAAGGGGGGACTTCTGCAACGGGCTATGCCACCCAAACCAACTGAGGGAAGTCGCATCAGCCCCATCGCAAGCACCTACAATGTCATGATCACATTGGTTTACCCTTTTTTCTTTGGTAGTTCAACGGACGGTCGCCCCTCCAACAAGAAAAGGTAAAAATATGGAAACTTCTCTGCCATTTGGATCGGAGAATTTATGGAGGAAATCGGGTTTTAAATTTCCAGAAACCACACGATTATATAGCCAAAGGGAATACGCCGCGCCTAAAATCATCCCAAGCGCTGCTAATGTGGCTACTAAGCTATTTCTTTGGAAAGCTCCTACTGAGATGGGAAATTCCCCGATAAAGCTGCTAGTACCAGGTGAACTCATATTGGCCAAAGTGGAAGAGAAGGAAATGGTAGAGAGATTCGGCATGGTGCTCACTAAACCTCCGTAATATCTAACAAGTCGAGTCTTATGTCGGTCATATAGAACACCAACACATAGAAAAAGGGCTGAAGGAACCAGTCCATGACTTAACATCGGTGGAATGCTACCTCCAATTCCCTGTATGTTCGATAGAGCCAAAGATTCCCCCCCCCACTGATCGGAGTACGCCGATTACCCCCCGAACCGTACAAGATAGTTACCGCCTATCATACGGCTTTCTAACTTCACTTTTTTTTTCTGGTCGTTCCGCTCTGTCGATCGATGGTAGTATAAGAGATCTGTAACCCCCCGAAATTTTTTACATAAGGGTTCCTGCTTTCTACCCATAGTTAGCATGTATCTCCCCGGGTCATACTTGAGTATCACATCGTAGACCCCCACCCCAACTCTATCTTCCTTATCAGTGAACCGGAAATAGTGCATAGGTACTCTTCAATGCAGCGGGGACGAGACGACGTGACATACTACGATCACGTACAGAAGACCTTCGGCTCGGCAATATGGAACCTCTCAACAGCTCTCGTTCCTTTATGAGGTCCTCTCGGGATAGGTAGGCCCAGCCCAAGCCTTTCCCCTCCCCCCGACCGCTGGGATTTTGCTTTCCTTATCTACGTGCGCACTGCGTCAGCACTGGCGAAAAAGAGGTCGGCTTTACTGAAGAAGAAGGGGCGGGCCGGGTGCTTGTGGGCCCCCTCTGCAGCAAGTGCTTGTTGGACCCCCACCCCCGTTTCCCGGGGGGGGGCCGGGCTGTGTCTCCCCAGCGGCCGGCCAGTGGCGGCAGAAAACGAACTCGGGGGGGCTCCGCGCGGTTCGCGTTTTCTTGTGTTGAGAGCTTCTCATTCTCTTATAGAAGCTCGCGTCCACGCCGGGCCCTTCGGGTGTCATATTTTGGCCGAGTTTACCGTACCTCCGGCCCTTATGTTACGCGACCCGTAAGATTTTGTTACGTTCCACCGCTGTTACGCCAGAAATAAAAGGTTCCACACGAGCTCCCGTTCTGCGGCGTGGTGGCAGGACCGATAGGGGATTGGCTCCGGGTGTAGATAGGGTAAAATCCGTAGGAGTCATGCAAATACATAGGCCCCTTCCCCTCTCTTTTAGATGAATGGGGTGGTTTATTTATAAGGCGTTTTCCGATCTACGGTCCCTCGGAGCGAGGGGTTAGGCAGGTAGTATGGGCCCTCTGACTTCCAGCTATGTGTTGTGCGGCTCCCGCGAAGCGAATGAAGGGAAGCTCGAAGAGCTTACGGGTGAGCTTACGCTTACTCTCAGCCTCTTTGATTGGTAGGCGGGCGGGCTAAGCCCCCTACTTAAGATTCCATTCATAAGGGTCATTTTCTGTTGTCGTGACGCTTTGGTTAGGCCGACTACTAGACTACTAGAGGCTACTTCTAGCTTCTATGGGGGCCTTTCCACTTTGGTGTAGTTCTTTTTTGTATTGGTACTGAATGAACATATCAAACAAAGGCGAGCAGTATAAGCCCTTCTCCGGCCTGGGAAAAGCAGCGAACTCTAGAAGCTAGGGCGTTGTTCACCTTTTGACACGAACACTATTCCGTTCTCAGCGGAAACCCGCCTTAGAGATTGAACGTCGACTTATCTTATTGCCGTTCAATCTAAGACAGCGCTGATAGCTTGTAGTGAACAGCCCCCTTATTTATGAAACCAACCGAAAGAAAGCAGCCTTTGGTACTTAACTTAAGTGGTTAAGGGAAGCCTTGCTACTTTGTTTGAAAGCCGTTTGCTTGTTGCCAAACCCTTCGCCTTTCTTTTGAATCAAAGTAGGTCGGGGGAAGCTACCGCTTATACGACAGCTCTGCTTCCTCGTCTTGCTTCTGGCAAAGCTTCTACTTTGCTTGCTTCTCTCGCGCTTGCTTGCGCGAAGGCTTAAAGTCCTTTTCGCTAGGTCCAAAAGCTTCCGTCAAAGCGAAAGATCTGATCCAACTGAAATCCCGCATATTGAGCGCAGCGGATATGCGGCTACGGCTAGGCGATCATATCGTGCCATAAAACCATTTTATATGTATAGAGAGATCCCCTTGATATACAGATAGAATAGATTTTCATGGATAGACAGACATTCCATTGATTCTTAGTTTTTGGGCTGAAAAAAGCTCGTCGATCAAAATGAATCATTCTTATGGTCTCTCTTCGCCCCCCGCCCCGAAACTGACCCACAGCACAGCGCCCATTCGCTTCGCGCGCGGGAAGGCAACGAAGTTCAGTTCATGAGACCGCGGCGGAGTGGAGCAGCCGCGACACGAAGTGTCGCCTTACCTTAGCTGGATCTCGCTGGTGCCACCTAAACGGTAGGTAGGCGACGGATGTGTGACGTTTGGAGTTGTCGTTCGTGCACCTGTCCCCAATGGAAGAATGAGTGATCCGTTCCCCTGCGGATCATGGCCTTACCACTCGGTCCCCGATGGCCAGCGGGGGATTCGGTATAGCACGCCCGTTTGCGCTGCGCGTTCCCGCTGGACTGGACACGTGTTAGCTGTAGGAAGTATGGTTCCGAAAGTGACTTCGGTTCGCCAGTTCAGGCTCAACTCCTCGCTTTACGTTAGCGGACCTACAGGTCGGGCCGGGGCTCTGCGCTCTTTCTTTCTGTGTGGGACGATGCCGGGGAGAGAAGGGAATGCGTCGAGGCGGCGAACAACAACAACACAACTACATTTATTTTTCATTTTCCCTCCATCCATGAGATGAGCCCAGTGCATTGGACCGATGGATAAGAGAACTGAGCTGGCCTAAACTTGGGCGCTCTACGTACGATGTAGACTCCATCAATCAGATACATATCGATTTCTTTCTGATGGATCAAGAATAGATAGTTGTCTTATCAATAGATAGAAATAGGAGATTTCCCCTTATTATTGATGGATTCCCTCTCTATCATTCCTACTCTTTCGATCTATCAGAACGGATCAGGCTATCTATCAATCGATTTGAAAATAGCACGTTCATCTCGCTTTTCGTTCATTTCCGCCACGCCAACATAGCCACCATAATAAGAAGCAGGCGAAGCAGCTAGAAGCTCTAGCTTCTAGCCCTTGAATTCTTATTCACGAATGAATTGGGAAAGCCAACAGAAAGATTCGATTCTGACTTCGTAGAGCCGGTGCTGCTGTTGCCTGCGCGTAGGGCCCACTCCCGTCCCGGGGCGATAAGGGGCTTTTGTTTTTGGAACAGACGGCAATGTTTTGCTGACGCCTTGAATCAAGCTTTTGTTGCGACATGCTATGTTTTCTCCCCCATTGCTAGTAGGTGGATGGGTCGCACGCCCGGCACACATGTTTTGGCCTTGTGTGTCCATAACTAAAAATAGGTGACCTAACGGCCGCCGCCCGACTAAACATACCA